GTTCCAGAAGATGTTAATGGTAAGCAAGAAGATTGTTTACGAAGAAACAACAAGAAAAATTCATATTCTGATACATAAGAGTTATATAGGAATCGAAATAGTCTTTTATTTTCTTTTTTCAAAAGAAAAATCGATTTCATTGAAGTAATAAGACTATTCCAATTCGAATAGTAGTTGAGAAAGAATCGCAATAAATGCAAAGATGGAACATCTTTGATCCGGTATTGAAGGAGTTGAACCAAGATTTCAAAATGGATAGGATAGGGTATTTCTATATGTGATAGATAATGTAAATGCAAAAATTTGTCTTCTAAAAAGGGAAATATTGAATGAATAGATCGTAAATTCTGAAACTTTGGTGTTTCTTTTTCTTTCGGACAAGATAATTCTCGTAGCGAGAATGGGATTTCTACAACGATCGCAAACCCCTCAGATAGAATCTGAGAATAAAACTCAGAATAAAAAAAATTGTTGTAATCCAACAATCGATCTTGGTTAGGATGATTAACCGAGTTAATCCAAAAATTCTGCTGATACATTCGAATAATTAAACGTTTCACAAGTAGTGAACTAAATTTCTTGTTATTACAACTAACAATTTCCACAGGTTCGGAACCTTTTAATCCATAATCATGGGCAAATGCATAAATATACTCCTGAAAGAGAAGTGGGTAAACGAAGTATTGTTGACGAGATTTCTGTTTTTCTGAATACCCTTCCAATTTTTCCATTTGTATTTCTACTTGAATCAGAAAGAAGAAGCATTTCTCGGTTTCTCAAATGATGATACATAGTGCAATATGGTCAAAACAGGGTGTTGCATTTTTTAATACAAACCCTGGAAAGAAAAGGAATCTAATCCACAGATCTTTTCCTTTTCTATCCAATTAGTTTATGTTTGTTCTAATTACAAAAGAGAACAAATCTTTTATTTTTGCAGGCCAATCGCTCTTTTGACTTTGGAATCCAGTCTCTTTATCAATATACTGCTTCTTTTACACATTCAATCCATAACATCCCTTTTCAATCTATAATCAAGAATAATTAGGATTTCTAAAAAAAAAAAAAAAGAAAAAATCAAGGGTCCGTTCATAGGAAAACCCAACCTTTCCCCGCATCAGGCACTAATCTATTTTTAACGTCTAATTAGATCGGGGAATCATTTCAATTAAGAAGTTAAGCTCGTTGCTTTTTATTTTACCAGAATTGGAGCCAGGCTCTATCCATTTATTCACTAGACCCAGAAAATCGGAATTTTTTATTCCATTCCAAAAATCAAAAATAAGAAATTGATTTTATTACGACATGCTATTTTTTCCATTCATTACCCTTGAGGATCAGTCGTGGTCTTCTAGACTCTACCAAGAGTCTGGACGAATTTGTTGCTTCATCCAAATGTGTAAAAGATCATAGTCGCACTTAAAAGCCGAGTACTCTACCATTGAGTTAGCAACCCAGATAAAATAGGATCTTAGATATGATCGAAACCCAAAAATCAATGGAATTACACCGCACGCTCCTGTCAAAACATTGAACTAGCAAAACATTAAAAGAAAGATTTTATCGCCCATTAAAAACACTCAAATGCCAAAATGAACAGGTCCGGCTAAATTTCACTAAGGTTAAAAAAGGAGCGGCCCCAATCACGATAGCAAAATTGTCATTTTTTTAGCAATTTATATTTATTTATATAAATAAATCTTGTATGAGAGTACATGCAAGAGGGACAACCCTATCATTTGAGCGAAGTGTAGACAGAAAAACCTAATATGGAGTGAGGATAAAGAGACCTATCTATCTACAAATTCTAGATGTTCAATAGACCTTTGTCAATGGAAATACAATGGTAAGAAAACAAATTAGATAGAAAAAGTAAATAAAATAAGGGCTTATGTTGGATTGGCACGACATAAATCCAGTCAAAAATAGGACTAAGAAAGAGGCAAATTGTGTCTAAATAATTAGACAACGAGGGATACTAGTGATCCTCTCCTACTTTTTTATTCATTTAGTTCTTCAATTAACTCAAAGTTCCTTCTTTTTCTTTAAAGAATTCTGCCTTCCTTAAAATATCATAAACAGTTCTTGTAGGTTGAGCACCCTTTTCAAGGAAATAGAGAATAGCTGGAACATTTAAACAAGTTTGATTCTTTATCGGATCATAAAAACCTACTTTTCGAAGATCTCTTCCTTCTCTTCGAGATCGAACATCAATTGCAACGATTCGATAGACAGCTTATTGGGATAGATGTAGCTAAACAATGCCCCCCCTAGAAACGTATAGGAGGTTTTCTCCTCATACGGCTCGAGAAAAAGATTCGAATTTCTGTCTATATCTATAATACAAGTAGATAGAAATTAGACTATGACTTGCATTAATTTCCTTACAGAAAAAACAAATTTCATTTATACTCATGACTCAAGTTGGTTAATTTTGACTGACAGACTTAAAAGGAAAAATCCTTCCAAATTTTTTGAGTCGTCTCTAAACTCTTTTCTTTGTCTCATCTCGAACGAATTGACTTTTATTCCTTATTATGATCCAATTCTATTGTTGAGACAATTGAAAATCGCGTTTACTTGTTCCGGAATTCTTTATCTTTGATTTGTGAAATCCTTGGGTTTAGACATTACTTCGGGAATTCCTATTCTTTTTTCTTTCAAAAGAGTAGCAACATACCCTTTTTTTTCTTATTTCCTTCGATAAAGCATTTCCCTCTTCTATAGAAATCGAATATGGGCGATTGATTCTGATAGACGTTTAATTGAAAGAGTTTTTCCAATCTTCCAAAATTGGACTTTCTTCTTATTTTAACCTTTCGATTTCTATATTAAGGATAGACTGACAAAGTTGGCCTAATTTATTAGTTTTCACTAACCCTAGATTCTTTCCCTTGATAAAAAATCAATTCTGTCCTCTCGAGCTCCATCGTGTACTATTTACTTACAAACAACCCAGCGCAAATTTGGTTCGGGACGAATAGAACAGACTATGTCGAGCCAAGAGCATTTTCATTACTATGGAAAATGATGGATAACAAAATCCACAATCGATCATGTCCTTCAAGTCGCACGTTGCTTTCTACCACATCGTTTTAAACGAAGTTTTACCATAACAAACATTCCTCTAATTTCATTGCAAAGTGGTATAGGGAATTGATCCAATATGGATGGGATCATGAATAGTCATTGGTTTAGTTTAGTTTTTTGTATACTAATTAAAACTTGCTATCTATGGAGAAATATGGATAAAAGAAAAAAGTATTTATCGGGGAAGACTCCGCAAAGATCCAATTTATTTAAACCCATATTCTATCATATGAAGGAAACATAGTTCGAAAAAGACGAATAAACAAGTTTGCTTAAGACTTATTTTTTATTGAATTTCCATCCTCAACAGAGGACTCGAGATGGTCAATCCTGAAATGAGAAGCGAAGGATCGACTCTTCTCCAACAAATAAACTATCAACCTCAAAAAAAGTTTAATTAATTTAATTACTATATTAGAATTAGATTAGCATTAGAATTAGATTAGCAATATATTTTTCCATAACAAAAACAATTAACTATTAACTAAATAAACTATTCCAATGAAAAGATTGAAAGTTTTTTGGTAGTTATAGAATTCTCGTACTTCTTCGACTCGAATACCAAAAGAGGAAAAAAAATGAAGTAAAAAAAAACACACATTTCGTGTAAAGTCAAATTAAGGCCTTTGCTTTTACTTATAGCATTCTTTCTTTTACCTAAAAGAAGCAACTCCAAATCAAAAATCAGGAGAAGTATGATTTTTTGAATCCATTCTATCCAACGAACAGTTCTTACCTTATCCTTACCAGAATGGATCATTCTGGATATTTAAAGAATCGCAGATCGAGATGGTTTTCGCTTAACCAAAGAGGGGCCCTTTTTACTAATAATATAATACAACAAAAATATATCTCTATCATAAAGGGATAGGTCTCATTTTTTATACAGTGTTTTACGTCAAGTTTAAAATTTTTTCAATTAATTCGAAAGCCGAGTAGACAGAATATATGAATTTCTCTCTAATCCTCACATTCCATTGATTTAGAAATGGATATTTGCAAATCAGATAATATCTAAAATACAAAAATGGAGTTCCTATCCATAGAATAGAAACCCTTTTTCTTTTTTCGCAAGCCGATCTTGGTCAAAAGTTTTAAGACCTGTGCTGAAACTAAAAACTTCCTATTCTTTAATCTGGCCATGAAATATAGAATTAGGATACCCCCTTTATTTTCTTTTTATTTACTTACTTTAGTTCTTTAGTTCGGGAAAAAGAAATAGGGGGTCCTTCTTTTCTTTCACATTAGATGTCAAATGTATCATGTAAGAATTCCCCCTTCATGGATATGGAGCATAAAGTTTATCTAAGAAGTTCGAATTTCAAAACACATATGAGTAATGAGTAGTAGTAGGGGCATATCCTGAATGTGACTGATAGACCCAATTTTTCATGAAAATAAAGATATTCAATTTGACTGGACTTGACACTTGATTATGTTTTCTGAGAAAGAAAAAGAATGCTTAGAAATGCATCTAATCTAAGAGTTCATAAGAGATAATTATTCTCTTTAATAAACTTTCTTTTGTCTCGTGTGGGGTACAATATGATTTCATCTTTCGTTTCATCAGAAAAAATCTGGGACGGAAGGATTCGAACCTCCGAGTAACGGGACCAAAACCCGCTGCCTTACCACTTGGCCACGCCCCATTTCTGGTTTTATGCGACACTAATAAACACTATTATGTTTATTTGTTATTCGTCAATCCCACTTCAATTACATAAAAAATGAGGGATACTCTCTTGCTAGGATTCTAGACATGCGGATAATATAGAATCCAAAAAATGCATTGATCATTACATGGAATTCTATTAAGATATTATATGAAAGTCGAATTTCTTCCATTCTCATTTGAGAGTGCGAATACAAGGAGGTATTTTGCGTTTGGGAAAGTCCGAAGAAAAAAGGATTTTGAACCCGCCTTTTCTTTTTTCCCTTAGAAAAATAACTCAATCAAAATCCAATTATCTACTCTACAAGAACGAAATGCTTGTTATGCCTAATATACTTAGTTTAACCTGTATCTGTTTTAATTCTGTTCTTTATCCGACTAGTTTTTTCTTCGCCAAATTGCCCGAAGCTTATGCCATTTTCAACCCAATCGTGGATTTTATGCCTGTCATACCTATACTCTTTTTTCTATTAGCCTTTGTTTGGCAAGCTGCTGTAAGTTTTCGATGAAATCTTTACTACTCTGTTCTGTCTGCCAAATTGAATGATGTATTCATTCCAAAAAAATTCTAAAAATGAATAAAAGCCGAGAAGTCTTATATTATGAACCTTCGATTCTAAAATTCTAATTCTTCTACATTGAATGTATAGCTGCAGCAATAAATTGGGATCCGCCTTTCTACCCCACCCCCTGCACCTACGTTGAGCAGGTACCTTTAGGTACCCACACAATACCTAACCTAATTTTTGATATTGATAAGAGTGCTTATTAGAAATCAATTCTTGCAATTTTTTTCAAGAATTGATTTTTGCATTTTTAGGTGTAAAAATAAAAAAACCCATCCTAGTGGATCTGTGTGGTAAGGAAAAATGGGTAATCTATTCCTTAAAAAAAAATCTTGGAGATTATGTAATGCTTACTCTCAAACTTTTTGTTTATACAGTAGTGATATTCTTTGTTTCCCTCTTTATCTTTGGATTCTTATCTAATGACCCAGGACGTAATCCTGGGCGTGAGGAGTAAAAATCCAAATTTTTTTGGAATTTTCTCTTACAAATTGGATTTGTTTCGTACATTTATCTATGAGAAAATCCGGGGGTCAGAATTCCTTCCAATTCGAAAGTCCCAAATGATCCGAGGGGGCGGAAAGAGAGGGATTCGAACCCTCGGTACAAAAAAATTGTACAACGGATTAGCAATCCGCCGCTTTAGTCCACTCAGCCATCTCTCCCCGTTCCAAATCGAAAGGTTTCCGTGATATGACAGAGGCAAGAAATAACGATTGCAAAAAATCCTTCCTTTTTCTTTCAAAAGTCCATAAAAATTATATTGCCAATTCCATTTTAATTATATTCTTTTTTCTTAATGTTAATAAAAAAAAGAAGAAAATTCTTGTTTTTTCTTTCTAAAATTCGATATTGGCTGAGAAACAATCAGATAGATTTTCTCTTCAGCGGGCATTTTCATATAGGACTTGTTATAATAAAACAAGCAGGTTATATAAAAAATAAAAAACTCTTTTTTCGATTATTTATAAACAAAACAAAAAGGGTTCTTATCAAACCCACCATAAAATTGGAAAGAAAGATAAAGTAAGTAGACCTGACTCCTTGAATGATGCCTCTATCCACTATTCTGATATATAAATTCGATGTAGATGAAATTGTATAAGCGGATTTTTTGTATTTCCTTAGACTTAGACCGCGCAAGGCAAGAATTTTTCGCTATTTACGATTTCATATTCTTGTTACTAGATGTTCTATAGGAATAAGAAGAAATCGCAACTCCTTTCCGCTACACATAAAAATTGATTTCGAAAGTCAATTTTTTTTTCAATATCTTTCTTTTTTTTTTCAGAATCCCATTTTTGTTCTTCCACCCATGCAATAGAGAGCGAATGGGAAAAGAGGGGTTACTTTTATTTTCATTTTTCCTTAAAAGATAGGCTTTGAAATAGGAGTCATGGAATAATGCTGAATTCAAATGTTTATTTCTATAGTATAAGAAAAACTAATCGAATCAAATTCATGGATTTACCACGACCTCGGTTGTGACCCCATAGATAAAAATGCAAAATTTCTATCTTCGAGACCTTTGAAAAAGGGCATTGAACGAGAAAGAAATTGTCCACAGATAATCAAACTATCGTATGCCTTGGAAGTGATATGAGGTGCTCGGAAATGGTTGAAGTAATTGAATAGGAGGATCACTATGACTATAGCCCTTGGTAGAGTTACTAAAGAAGAAAATGATCTATTTGATATTATGGACGACTGGTTACGAAGGGACCGTTTCGTTTTTGTAGGATGGTCCGGCCTATTGCTCTTTCCTTGTGCTTATTTCGCTTTAGGGGGTTGGTTTACAGGGACAACTTTTGTAACTTCTTGGTATACCCATGGATTGGCTAGTTCCTATTTGGAAGGTTGTAATTTCTTAACCGCGGCAGTTTCCACCCCTGCCAATAGTTTAGCACACTCTTTGTTGCTACTATGGGGCCCGGAAGCGCAAGGGGATTTTACTCGTTGGTGTCAATTAGGCGGTCTGTGGACTTTTGTCGCTCTCCATGGGGCTTTTGCACTAATAGGTTTCATGTTACGTCAATTTGAACTTGCTCGGTCTGTTCAATTGCGGCCTTATAATGCAATTTCATTCTCTGCTCCAATCGCTGTTTTTGTTTCCGTATTCCTTATTTATCCACTGGGGCAATCTGGTTGGTTCTTTGCGCCGAGTTTTGGCGT